CGGTAGAAGAACAGATAATGACTATTTATACCGGAACAAATGGCTATCTCGATTCATTAGAGATTGGACAGGTAAGGAAATTTCTTGTTGAGTTGCGTACTTTTTTAAAAACGAATAAACCTCAGCTTCACGAAATAATATCTTCTACCAAGAAATTCACCGAGGAAGCGGAAGCCATTTTGAAAGAAGCTATTCAGGAACAGATGGAACGCTTTCTACTTCAGGAACAAGCATAAAAAATGGATCACTCTTATATCTTTTATATTTTTCAAAATTTTAAACGAAAAAAAAGGGTGATTTTTTTTTTAGATTAATTAGATATTATTTTAATTTTGGAATATTTTAATATTAAATAAAATAAATATAAGTATCTCGGATTCAATGAAAATTATTCAAAAAATATTTCTTGACATAGAAATATAGAAATCAAAAAAATATATATTATATATATGGAAAAAAATTGCGTCCAATAGGATTTGAACCTATACCAAAGGTTTAGAAGACCTATGTCCTATCCATTAGACAATGGACGCCTTTCATTCCTATTTGTTTTCGTATTTTTTACTTCGGATCTCTTGTTCGTAAAAAAAAAGAAATAACGGATTGTATGTGAGCAAATTTCGGCAATTACGTATTCAATTCAATGATAGATTAAGATGAAATTATGAATTGAATTTTTAAAATACTAAAAAGAGAAAGCGGGTAGCGGGAATCGAACCCGCATCGTTAGCTTGGAAGGCTAGGGGTTATAGTCGACGTCGATTCATCATTTTTAACGTCTCTAATTCAAAACCGAACATGAAACTTTTATTTCATTCGGCTCCTTTATGGTAGATGGATAATTTCCCCGATTTAAGACGTAACTGAAAAAAAAATTGACCCATAACATCTATGTCAGCCTTTACTGTCTGAATACATTTTAAACTACTCGCTTTCTAGATGATCCCTCTAGAAGAGGAGGATTCTAACACTCTTTCTAGTTACTTCGTTCTCTATTTCTATTTGAACGAATCCTGAGGAAAAGAATTTGCTTTCCACCGAGCTAAACAATATATCGATGTCTCTAGTAAACCAAAGCCATCGTTTAATAGCTATTTTGCTTCAATCTCCCCTCTATAAACAAAAAACAAATCTAAAATTGAAGATTTAGTTACGATTAGAAAAAAGCTTTCTTCATCCATAGATCCTTTTACTCATTCAATTGGAAGTAGTGATCCAAAAAAAAATTATGTTTCGTAATTTCATAATCCAATTTTTCAATTGCTAATTGATCCTTGTATAAAATATAAAAAGCACGAGAATGTATATTCTTCCTCGAATCTGTCATTGAGAGGTAAAGAATTAAATCCTTTTAAGAAATAAAGTTTTTTTTTCGGAATATGAAGAAAACCGAAGGACCCCTTAACTATGTAAGGGGTTATATAGAACGAATCACACTTTTACCACTAAACTATACCCGCTACAATGCGATTATTATCTATAAATGGATCTTTTGTCGAATCGGATGTAATCAATACAGGATCAGACAAGAATTATTAAAAATGAAGTGTTGACGTGTTTTGTTGGGTACTTAATGCGATTAAGAAAAGGGTGCTTAAAAAAAAAATAATCAAAAATCATAAATGATACTTGAATTCCCTATCATAGGAATAGAAAGAATCCTCCTTATAATTTAAGATTTCTTATTGTTGTTGCTTCAATAACATTTTTAAATTCAGCTAATTATCTATGATTATGATTCAGTGGAACAAAAAAAGGCCCGGCTAGGTACTGACCCGGCCAGGCCATGGAAAAGCCCTTATCCGACAAAAATAACGAGGTATTCTTTTTTTTTTATCATAAAATAATTTTGCGAGCCCGTACTTTAGAGTTGGAATTGCTGATAAACGTGATATATATATAATTATATAAATTAGAGAACTTTTATTTTTATTCGAATTTAATTAGAATTAAATAGAGATATTAATTAGACTAAACTATACTATTTAAGATATAAGTCGATTTAAATTTTAATAAGGATAAAGAGAGAATTTCAATCCTTACTTTATATGTAATGTAACATAGTTATTATCCGTTTTCAATTGGGAGAGATGGCTGAGTGGACTAAAGCGTCGGATTGCTAATCCGTTGTACGAGTTATTCGTACCGAGGGTTCGAATCCCTCTCTTTCCGTTTCCCTGGAAAGCTTGATATTTTAGTTATCTTTCGATCAAGTAAAAGTATTATTTGATGCTTATTCTTCACGTCCAGGATTACGTCCTGGATCATTAGATAAGAATCCGAAGATGAAGAGAGAAACAAAGAATATCACTACTGTGTAAACGAAGAGTTTGAGAGTAAGCATTACACAATCTCCAAGATCTTTTTTTTTTTTTTTTTTAGAGAATAGATTATCCATTTTTATATCACATATCATATTTTGACACCATGAAAGGAAGTACTTTTTTAATTTTTAGACAGGGTTTTTCTTTAGTAAAATTTTAATTTTATTTTGAAATACCCGCAATACCGAATTGTGGGGTATCCTATATAAGATCTTTGACGAGAAAAGAAAAAGGTCATAATGAAGAAATGGGGTGATTCAAGAATTTCAATGTTTCAACTAAAGGTTCATACTCTAAGACTTATATGATTTTATCAATTGTTAGAATTTTTTTCTTGAATACTTGAATAAATAATTAAGTTTGCTAAGACAGTATTCAAAATTTCATCGAAAACTTACAGCAGCTTGCCAAACAAAGGCTAAAAGAAAAAACAGCAAAGGTATGACCGGCATAAAATCGACAATTGGATTTAAAAAAGAGTAGGCCTCGGGTAATTTGGCCAAGAAAAAACTACTCAAATAAAGGGCAGAGTTAAGACAGATACCGATCAAACTAAAAATATTAAGCATAACAAAGATTTTTTTCTTGGAGATAATTGTATTTTGATTGAGTTATTGATATCTTATTGATATAAGGCAAAAAATAATGAAGAAAGTAAAGTAGACCAAAAAATCCTTTCAACCCATTCAAAAGCCTTCAATTCTAAAAAGAGAATATAAGAAATCATACGTTTATACAATACAATATCTTAATTAAATTATATGTAATGATCAATCAAGTCCAGTTTAATTCTATATTATATATATCTACACGTAGCAAAATCCTATCAACAATATAGTGCATAGATATGTATTTGCATTGGAATTGACGAAAAACCAACACTCATATTAGTGTTTATTAGTGCAGAATTGAAATTTAAATGGGGCGTGGCCAAGTGGTAAGGCAACGGGTTTTGGTCCCGCTATTCGGAGGTTCGAATCCTTCCGTCCCAGAGCACCCATTATATCATATCCGTAAAACTCTTGCTTTTTTGAACAAGACTCTCTTTAAGATCTTTAATTTGAATTTAAGAGTGGAGTAGTGGCTATAATATGATTCTTGTTTATCATTTTGACTTATCTGATTCAGAGAAGAATATTGTTTTATCAAACTAAATTGCGTTCGAATGAGACAGAGATGTAACTTAATCTAGTTGTTTTGTTATCTAGGTCAGATGGGAACATAGACCCCACACCACACTAGTTTGAATAAAAAAAGTTGGACAGACTATCATTGTATGCCTGTGCCCATCCCTCTGCTATTCCTATTGAAGTTAATTTCGGTACCCTATCCTATATATTTTCGTTTTAATATTTAATTGAAATACATATATCTATGTATCTGTCTGAATCTCATTAACAAACGATCAAGTAAATTACATATGTAACAGATCTGTTTTCTTTGCACCGAGTTTTTTGTCATTTTTTGTTTGGGTCTAAGAGTTCTATAAATTGTTGTAAAATTTGAGGCGAGGGATTATTCATACATTCTATATAAATCTATATAAATTATATTTTTTTGGGGGGTCTAGGAAGGTTACAGAAAACTTATATAGATATAGAAGGACAAAAGTACAGATTTCTTATTATTTAGCGATCGCACTAATGACTATTCATGATTCCATAATTGAATCAATTAAATACTAGTTCCAAACTAGAGGAATGTTATGGTAAAACTTCGTTTGAAACGATGTGGTAGAAAGCAACGTGCGACTTGAAGGACATGATCAGCTGTGGATGTAATAATCCACCATTTTATTACGAATAGAAGTGCTCTTGACTCGACATCCTTTGTTCTGCTCGACTAGAACCCATCAGTTTTTTCTTGGGTTGTAATGTAAAAAAGGGGTAATTATAGTTACATGATGGAGCTCGAGTAGAAAGTATTGGTTCATTTCTCAAGGGTAAGGGTCTAGGGTTAGTGTCAATTAATAAGTTTGAACAACTTCGTAAATATAGCTTCTATATAGAAATTGAGAAGTTGAAAGGATTCAATTTTAGAAAGTTTCAAATCGAAATATAAAAAAAAGTCAAATTTGTTGGACTTGGTAAAACTTTTTCAATCAAAAGTGGAACACGCGTGAATCAATCGTTCTGATGATTCTTTGATAGAACGAAATCACAAAAAAGGTATGTTGCTGCCATTTTGATAAGGATTAAGGATCACCGAAGTAATGTCTAAACCCAATGATTCAAACAAAAGATAAAGGATCCTGGAACAAGGAAACACCATTTTTCATTGTCTCAACAACTAAATATGAAGAATAAAACAGATTATAAACGAGACAAGAAGGGGGCTAGAGACCACTCAAAAAATGAAATAGCTTGGGGATTGTGAGCTATTTGAGAGTTATCCCACTTGAGTTATGAGTACAATTTTTTGTTTTACATTTCTAAATGAAAAAAATTGAAATCTTTAATCATAGTCTAATTGATTTGATGATTTTAGGGATCTATTTGACATTCTAATTTTATACATAGATATAATTTTCTCGAGCCGTACGAGGAGAAAACCTCTTATACGTTTCTAGGGGGGGTATTTTAATCTATCCCAATGAGCCGTCTATCGAATCGTTGCAATTGATGTTCGATCCCGAAGAGAGGGGAGAGATCTCCGGAAAGTTGGTTTTTATGATCCGATAAAGAATCAAACTTATTCAAATGTTCCTGCTATTCTATATTTCCTTGAAAAAGGCGCTCAACCTACAGGAACTGTTCATGATATTTCAAAGAAGGCGGAGGTTTTTAAGGAACTTCCCTTTAATCAAACAAAATGAAAATAAAGAGTATAAGCTTTTCTCTACTTCTCTACTCCGCCTTTTCGTATTGTTCCCATAGAATCCCCTGTTCTAGTGGTATTGGTATATAACGACAAAAAGCGAAGGGGGATATTCCCAAAATCGAGGGACTAGATGAAGAAATTGGATCTCGAAATCTAAAATTATGACATTATCTGCAATCGACTGGTTTTCATTGGAACTCTACTAACAAATAATAATAACCACGGAATCAAACTTGCTTATTCGCTCAACTTATATTGATTGAAGAACTCGGATTTTTTTTTACTACTTTTTATTCCTTGATCTACTATTTACACCTTTTTGCATCTATGTAGTGCCAATCCAACACCAGTCCTTATAGTGAATATTAAAATTATTTCCATTTTTGTATTCTTTTCGTAACATTTATATTGACAACAGTGTATAGAACAAATATAATTTGATCGTGTATAAGTATAAATCGTTTCTTGCCATAGGTTCGGTTTTTTATTTTACTTCATTCAATTGATGGGTTCGTTGAATTCTCTGTGATACAATAATTTTTTATTGGAGTGAAAAAAAAAGAAAGGGAGGTTGATTCACTTGTACATTTATATCTATTCTAAATTCTAATTATATGCAAATTTAGTATATTTGCATCTGATCTCTTCATTTTTATGTTCGGTTCAAAAGCGATTTCATTTTGAGATTTCTTTTTGTATTCTTAGTTTAAAATAAAATGTTTTGATTGTGTAATGGCACTTAAATTTAGTTATATTTTTTTATTGTATTGACATTTACACATCCTATTGTTTTTAGATTTTTGGGTTGCTAACTCAACGGTAGAGTACTCGGCTTTTAAGTGCGGCTAGTATCGTTTACACATTTGGATGAAGCAAGGGATTCGTCCATACCATCGGTAGAGTTTGTAAGACCACGACTGATCCTGAAAGGGAATGAATGGAAAAAATAGCATGTCGTAGCAATAGATAATTCTGAGAATATTGCATTCTTACCGGATCGGTACAAAGACTTGTTTGAAGGCTTGGATCGGGGCGGAACAAAATGAATTAAAAGTTGGGTCGAGTGAATAAATGGATAGAGCCCTCTGGCTCTAATTATAGGGAAACAAAAAAGCAACCGGCTTCTGTTCTTAACTTTGAATGATTACCCGATCTAATTAGATAGACGTTAAAAATGGATTAGTGCCTGATGCGGGAACGGCTTCTCCTATGCCTATGAGTGGATTATCCTTTTTTTATGAATCCTAACTATGTTGATATTCTCCATTTATGCATTGGAGAGGAATGTGTAAAAGAAGCAGTATATTGATAAAGATAATTCTTTCCAAAATCAAAAGAGCGATTGGGTTTTAAAAATAAAAGATTTCTAACCATCTTGTTATCCTATAACGAACATAAACCTATTAGATGAAAAAAAAGAGGATGGAGAGTCCGTTGATGAGCTTACCTGTCTCCGAGGTATATATTATTTTATTATTATACTACCTTAGTTTTGACCGTATCGCACTATGTATCATTTGATAATCCGAGAAGTATCTTATGCCTATCTTTGGTTCAAATCTAATTTCAAATGGGGGAATTTCAACGATATTTTGAACTCGATAAATTTTTGAAACAGGACTTACTATATCCGCTTATCTTTCAAGAGTATATTTATGCACTGGCTCATGATCATGTTTTAAATAGATTCATTTTGGTGGATAATTTTGGTTATGATAATAAATCCAGTTCACTAATGGTGAAACGTTTAATTACTCGAATGTCTCAACAGAATCCTTTGCTTATTTCTGCTAATGAGTCAAACCAAAACCTATTGTTGGGGCATAACAAAACTTTAGATTCGCAAATGATATCAGAGGGATTTGCAGTTATTGGGGAAATTCCCTTTTCCCTAAGATTAGTATCTTCCTTAGAAAGGAAAGAAGAAATAGGCAAATCTCAAAATTTACGATCAATTCATTCACTATTTCCGTTTTTAGAAGACAATTTTTTACATTTAAATTATGTGTCAGATATACTAATACCCTACCCCATCCATCTAGAAATCGTTGTTCAAACTCTTCGCTCCTGGTTGAAAGACGCCTCTTTTTTCCATTTATTACGCTTCCTTCTCTATGAGTATCAGAATTGGAATAGTCTTATTATTCCAACTCCAAAGAAATCAAGTTCCATTGTTTCAAAAAAGAATAAAAGATTATTCTTGTTTCTATATAATTCTTATGTATGTGAATACGAATCCATCTTCATTTTTCTTTGTAACCAATTTTTGCATTTACGATCAACATCTTCTGAAACTCTTTTTGAACACCTTTTTTTCTATGGAAAAAGAAAAGCTCTTGTAGAAGTCGGTTCTAAT